ACCACTTCTACGAATGGCCCGTAATGCTGCATCTCTTCCGAGACCAGGACCTTTTATCATAACTTCTGCTCGTTGCATACCTTGATCAACCACAGTACGAATAGCATTTGCGGCGGCGGCTTGAGCAGCATAGGGTGTCCGTCTTCGTGTGCCTTTGAATCCAGAAGTACCGGCGGAGGACCAAGAAACCACCCGACCTCGTACATCTGTAACAGTTACAATGGTATTGTTGAAACTCGCTTGAACATGAATAACTCCTTTTGGTATTCTACGTTCATTCTTACGTGAACCAATACGTCCATTCCTACGTGAACCAACTCTTGGTATAGGTTTTGCCATATTTTATTATCTCATAAATATGAATCAGAAATATATAGAAAGATACGGAGATATCCATTTCATGTTAAAGCAGATCCTTTATTTTTACGTGGCCCTTCACTTGAGAAATTTTAGAAAGATTATCCTTGTCTCTGTTTATGTTTTGGATTGGAACAAATCACTATAATTCGTCCGCGCCTACGGATCAGTCGACATTTTTCACAAATTTTACGAACAGAAGCCCTTATTTTCATATTTATCACCCCTTACCTTAATTTGGAATCTATTCCTTGGAAGAAAATAAGCCTCTTGTATTTTTTAGCTTCGAATTGGATCCCCCATGAAAGGAATGTTTTCAAAAATTATATAATCGCTCGAATCTTTGTTGCGAAGTCTGTAAATTATACGTCCCCTGGTTGAATCATACCGACTTATTTCGATTTTGATTCTATCTCCCGGCAGTATCCGTATCAAATTAAAATTGCGCCAGATCCTACTTAAAATATAATATGGACCCTGAACATGCTGTTGGGAAGTGATTCAGTAATTAAACCTTCATGAATCCATTTTTGTTCTTTCATTCCAGGTAACTCCCTTTGAAGTATCAACTAACGGGGGAAGAGTTATATAACTCACCTTTCTCTTCTATTTCCCAAATGGGAAGTTATAGATAAAATTAGGATACCGGAGGAGGATCACCATATATAACACAAAATTTCTCCTCCAATTTTTTCTAGTCTAGCTTCTCGATCCGTCATTATGCCTCGAGAAGTAGAAAGAATTACAATTCCCATTCCACCTAAAATCTTAGGAATTTTTTGATAGTTGGAATAGATTCGTAGACCAGGTCGACTGATACGTTTTAAAACAGTTCTATATATTCCTTTCCTAGTCCTTCTATGGCGCAAGGTTGAAACCAAGAAATATTTGTTACTTTCCTGATGTTTCCGGGCGTTTTCAATAAAACCTTCTTGTAGTAGTATTTTAACAATGTTTTCGGTGATATTAGTGGATGCTATTCGAACGGTTCCATTTTTATTCATGTCAGCATTCCTTATAGAAGTTATTATATCAGCAATAGCGTCTCTGCCCATGACGAATTATTGGTGCTTCCTAATTTTGATATAATCAACATGTTTTTTTTTACTTGAATTATTCAATTCAATTATTAATAAATAAATTAGTTACTAAAAGTATATACGTGAGACACAATCTACTAATTTGATCCGTTTCAAATATCCTATTATAACTATATCATAATCATAGTTTCATCCACTAGTATTTATAATACTTCGGGAGCTAATGAAACTATTTTAGTAAAATTCAACTGTCTCAATTCCCGAGCAATTGCCCCAAAAATTCGAGTTCCTTTTGGATTTCTTTCTTGATCAATGACAACCGCTGCATTGTCATCATATCGTATTATCATACCGTTGTCACGTTTGAGCTCTTTACATGTACGTACAATTACAGCTCTAATTACTTCTGATCTTTCTAGAGGCATATTGGGCACTGCTTCTTTGATTACAGCAACAATAATGTCACCAATATGAGCATATCGGTGATTACCGGCCCCTATGATTCGAATACACATCAATTCTCGAGCTCCGCTGTTATCTGCTACATTCAAAAGGGTCTGAGGTTGAATCATATCATTTTTATTTGAATCTGTTATTTTAATGCAAAGAATGAAGAAAAAAAGAAATAGTCTTTGTCTATAAATAAACCCGTAGTTACTTTTTCATCCTCAATACCCCTTTTGTTTAGTTCTAGATCCTTATCTTGAAATAACAAATTGAGTTCGTATAGGCATTTTGCACGCAGCTATTGAAATAGCTGTTCTGGCTACAGTTTCGGATACTCCACCTATTTCATAAAGTATTCGACCAGGTTTAACAACTGATACCCAATATTCGGGGGATCCCTTGCCGGAACCCATACGTGTTTCTGTAGGTCTTACTGTAACAGGTTTGTCGGGAAATATACGTACCCATATTTTTCCACCACGACGCGCATATCGTGTTATTGCTCTTCGCCCCGCTTCTATTTGTCTAGCTGTGATCCAAGCGGGTTCAAGTGCCTGAAGAGCGTATCTGCCGAAACAAATCTGATTGCCCCGAGAGGATATTCCCTTCATTCTTCCTCTATGTTGCTTACGAAATCTGGTTCTTTTGGGGTTATA